AATAAGATGCCTGAATAAAAGGATTATTTTGATAGAATAAATCATGTGATTTTTCACTCTTATTATATATTATAGAATTAAACTACTCCTAGAACATCAAAAATTCCTGTGCCTCTTACACCAATATATAAAAAGATAAGCTAATTAAGCTAAAAGGCTCATACCCTCTTTATGGAAGTATTAACCTTCCTCTTTTTAATTTTAATAAATCCTTCTTTAATAATTTTTTATTTTACATTAGTTAGAGGTACTCTTCTATCAATTTCTTCAAGAAATTGATTAGGAATATGAATAGGATTAGAAATAAATTTATTATCTTTTATTCCTATCATAAACAAGGACTCATCTCCATGCGAAAGAGAATCTTCCATGAAGTATTTTCTTATTCAAGCAATTGCATCAGTAATTTTCCTAATAAGAATCCTAATAATAAGAATGATTAAAATTAATTACTTTTATATTGTAGATTACTTCTTCTTTTCAGCATTACTAATAAAAATAGGAAGAGCTCCATTCCATTTCTGATTTCCTGGAGTTATAGAAGGAATATCATGAATAAATTGTTTTATTTTAATAACCTGACAAAAAATTGCTCCATTTATTTTAATCTCATATAAATTAACAATTAATTATCTATTGATTGTATCAATTTTCTTATCCACATTAATTGGAGCTGTAGGAGGATTAAATCAAACATCTATTCGTAAAATTATATCCTATTCGTCCATTAGACATCTAGGTTGAATAATTTCTGCTATATATATTAATATATACATATGAATAATGTATTTCATCACCTATGCTCTAATGAATATTACATTAATTTATTCATTCAAAAATTTATCTTTATTTCATTTATCTCAAATATACTTTATCAATAATATTACTCCAAACATAAAATTTATCATAATAGTTAACTTAATATCATTAGGAGGACTTCCCCCTCTTACCGGATTTTTACCAAAATGATTTATTATTCAAAATATAGTAAATCAAGGAAATTTATTAACTATTACATTTATGGTTATAACAACTTTATTAACATTATTCTTTTATCTACGTTTAATGTTTAGAACATTTATATTTATTAATCAGACTTACAAATGAAGAAATTCCAAATCAAATAATTATTTAATAACTATTAGATCAATAATATCACTAGGGGGACTTCCAATTATAGTATCTTTATTTTTATATTAAGGCTTTATGTTAAATAAACAAATAACCTTCAAAGTTATAAATATAAGTAATTTCTTATAAGCTTTAATGAAAATATTTTATCATTCCATACCTTTAGATTTGCAATCTAAAATCATAAATTGAATATAAAGCCGGTAAAAGAGAATTCAATATTTCTCCTATATAGATTTACAGTCTATCGCCTAATTGTCTCGACCATCTTACCTATTGTATTAAGGGTCATAATATAATAATAAGATTGCGACGATGGCTATATTCAACGAATCATAAGGATATTGGAACTCTTTATCTAATTTTTGGTGCTTGGGCTGGAATAGTAGGAACAGCTCTTAGAGTTCTAATTCGTATTGAATTGGGACAACCAGGTTCATTAATTGGAGATGATCAAATTTATAATGTAATTGTTACAGCTCACGCTTTTGTAATAATTTTCTTCATAGTTATACCTATTATAATTGGTGGATTTGGTAATTGATTAGTACCACTTATATTAGGAGCTCCTGACATGGCTTTTCCACGATTAAACAATATAAGATTTTGACTTCTACCACCTTCTCTAACCCTTTTATTATCTAGAAGATTAGTTGAAAGAGGGGCTGGAACTGGATGAACAGTTTACCCTCCACTAGCTGGAACAATTGCTCATGCTGGATCCTCAGTAGATTTAACTATTTTTTCTCTACATTTGGCTGGGGTATCATCAATTCTAGGAGCCATTAATTTTATTACCACTGTAATCAATATAAAATCCCCAGGGATGAAGTTAGATCAAATACCATTATTTGTATGAGCAGTAGTAATTACTGCAGTACTTTTATTATTATCCTTACCTGTTTTAGCTGGTGCTATTACAATATTATTAACTGACCGAAATATTAATACTTCTTTTTTCGATCCTGCTGGGGGAGGAGATCCAATTTTGTATCAACATCTATTTTGATTTTTTGGTCACCCTGAAGTTTACATTCTAATTTTACCTGGATTTGGAATAATTTCACATATTATTGCTCAGGAAAGAGGTAAAAAGGAAACATTTGGAGTATTAGGAATAATTTATGCAATAGTAGCAATTGGTATTTTAGGATTTGTAGTATGAGCTCATCATATATTTACTGTTGGAATGGATGTTGATACTCGAGCATATTTCACTTCAGCAACAATAGTAATTGCTGTTCCAACAGGAATTAAAATTTTTAGCTGATTAGCAACCCTTCACGGAACACAACTTTCTTATAGTCCATCATTATTATGAGCCTTAGGATTTGTATTTTTATTTACTATTGGAGGATTAACAGGAGTTGTATTAGCTAACTCATCTATTGATATTGCACTCCATGATACCTATTATGTAGTAGCTCATTTTCATTATGTCTTATCTATAGGAGCAGTATTCGCTATTATAGGAGGTTTAGTTCAATGATTCCCTCTATTTACAGGATTAACATTAAATAATCAATTATTAAAAATTCAATTCTTAGTTATATTCATTGGAGTAAACTTGACTTTTTTCCCTCAACATTTCCTAGGTCTTAGAGGAATACCTCGACGTTATTCAGATTATCCTGATGCTTACACCTCATGAAATATTTTATCATCTTTAGGAAGAGTAATCTCTCTATTTGGAGTGATGATATTAATTTTTATTATATGAGAGAGAATGTATTCCCAACGACAAGTATTAAGTCCACTTAATATTAATTCATCAATTGAATGATATCAAAAACTTCCTCCAATGGAACATAGTTACGCTGAGTTACCTCTACTATTAAAGTTTTAATGTGGCAGAAAAGTGCCATGGATTTAAGCTCCATTTATAAAGGTTCATCCTTTCATTAAAAATGGCAACATGAGGTCAACTTAATTTTCAAGATGCTGCTTCTCCTATAATAGAACAAATAAATTATTTTCATGATCACACCTTAATAGTTTTACTAATTATTACAATTTTGGTAGCCTATATTATAGGTGCTATATTCTTTAATAAAGACGTAAATCGCAATTTATTAGATGGACAAAAAATTGAAACTGCTTGAACAATTTTACCAGTATTTGTTTTAATTATTATTGCTATACCTTCCCTCCGTTTATTATATTTATTAGATGAAGTAAATGAACCTTCAATTACACTTAAAACTGTTGGACACCAATGATATTGAAGTTATGAATATTCAGACTTTAAGCACATTGAATTTGACTCCTATATAATTCCTTATGATGAAATAGATAATGATGGATTACGATTATTGGAAGTAGATAACCGAACTACAGTCCCTATAGAAACTCAAGTTCGTGTTTTAATTACAGCTGCTGATGTATTACACTCATGAGCCGTTCCTAGTTTAGGAGTAAAGGTAGATGCAACTCCAGGACGATTAAATCAAACAAGTTTCTTTATTAATCGTCCTGGTATTTTCTTCGGTCAGTGTTCAGAAATCTGTGGAGCTAATCACAGCTTTATACCAATTATAATTGAAAGAATTTCAATTCAGTCCTTTATTAGATGAATTCAAAAAATAATACAAGCTTCATTAGATGACTGAAAGTAAGTAATGGTCTCTTAAACCAAAAAATAGCAAGTTAACGAAATGCTTCTAATGAAAAGATTAGTTAAAACATAACATTAGGTTGTCAATCTAAAATTACTAATTTATAGTATCTTTTGATTCCTCAAATAGCACCAATAAGATGAACCTTACTATTTATTTTTTTTACATCCATTTTATTAATTATTGCAACACTAAATTTCTTTATTTATACTCCTAAGCAAATTAATATAAAGTCAGATTTTATAATTAAAAAAGATAGAAAAGCCTGAAAATGATAAGTAACCTGTTTTCTGTTTTTGATCCCTCTACTTCCTTAGCTAATTTATCATTAAATTGAATATCAACTTTTATAGGAATTATAATATTACCTATAATATTTTGATTAATTCCTAATCGCATAACACTTATTTGAAATAAAATTTTGATTACCCTTCACAGAGAATTTAAACTTTTATTAGGACCTGGAGGATTTAATGGAAGTACATTTTTATTTATTACAGTATTTGCATTAATTTTATTTAACAATTTTATAGGGTTATTCCCTTACATTTTTACTAGAACTAGTCATATAGCCTTTACCTTAACTTTATCATTACCCTTATGAGTAAGATTTATAATTTATGGATGAATTAACCATACTCAACATATATTTGCTCACTTGGTACCTCAAGGTACACCTCCTGTTTTGATACCTTTTATAGTATGTATTGAAACAATTAGTAATGTAATCCGACCTGGAACCTTAGCTGTTCGATTAGCAGCAAATATAATTGCTGGACACCTCCTAATAACTTTATTAGGAGGTACAGGTAATTCATTATCTTATCATCTCTTACTACCTCTACTTATTACTCAAATTGCCTTATTAACCTTAGAGTCAACAGTATCTATTATTCAGTCATATGTATTTGCAATTCTAAGAAATCTTTATTCTAGAGAAGTAAACTAATGTCTAATCATAATAATCATCCCTATCATCTTGTAGATCAAAGTCCTTGACCATTAACTGGAGCCATTGGAGCTATAATAATAACTACAGGTATAGTAAAATGATTCCACATATTTTCTAATGATTTATTAATATTAGGTGCATTGGTAATTATTTTAACTATAATTCAATGGTGACGAGATGTATCACGTGAAGGTACTTACCAAGGGTTACATACATTCCCAGTTGTTATTGGGTTACGATGAGGTATAATTTTATTTATTACGTCTGAAGTATTATTTTTTGTATCTTTCTTTTGAGCCTATTTTCATAGAAGATTAGCTCCAGCAATTGAAATTGGAAATATTTGACCTCCAAAGGGAATTGCACCATTTGATCCAATATCAATTCCAATATTAAATACTTCTATTCTTTTAGCTTCAGGAGTAACAGTAACATGGGCTCATCACAGATTAATAGAAGGTAATTATTCTCAAGCAACTCAAGGGTTATTTTTTACTGTATTATTAGGATTCTATTTTACACTTCTCCAAGCATATGAATATATTGAAGCTCCATTTACTATTGCAGACTCAGCCTATGGATCAACATTCTTTATAGCAACTGGATTTCATGGAATCCACGTAATTATTGGTACATTATTTTTATCAGTATGTTTACTCCGACATTATTTAAAACATTTTAGATCTACACACCATTTTGGGTTTGAAGCAGCAGCTTGATATTGACACTTTGTTGATGTTGTTTGATTATTCCTATATATTTCAATTTACTGATGAGGAAGATAAATTTATCTAATATATAAGTATATTTGACTTCCAATCAAAATGACTGATTCAATTCAGGATAAATAATTAATATATTATATATAACCAGTATCTTATTAATTTTAATCGTATTTATTATTATATCAATTTCATCATTTTTATCCAAAAAAAGTAATGTAGACCGAGAAAAAAGATCACCATTCGAATGTGGTTTTGACCCCTTTAACAAAGCACGAATCCCATTCTCTTTACGATTTTTTTTAATTGCAGTAATTTTCTTAATTTTTGATGTTGAAATTGCATTACTTATTCCAATAATGCTTACATTAAGATCTACAGGAATTCTTTCTTGAGCTTTAACATCAACAATCTTTATTGTAATTTTGTTAGTAGGACTATACCATGAATGAGGTCAAGGTGCACTTGAATGATCTAATTAGGATAATAGTTAATTATAACATTTGATTTGCATTCAAAAAGTGTTGGTTTTATTCAACTTATCTTAAATAAGAAGCGAACTTTGCAACCAGTTTCGACCTGGAAAACTTGATGTTAATACATCCTTATTTACCTTAACTAAAGCCAAAAAGAGGCATATCACTGTTAATGGTATCACTGAATTTTAAATTCTAGTTAAAAGGATATGTGTTTTCAAAAGGAAGCTGCTAACTTCTATTTTTAGCGGTTTAACTCCGTTTATATTCTTGTTTATATAGTTTAACAAAACATTACATTTTCAATGTAAAGATAAAATAATTATTTTTATAAATACTTAAGGATTCTAAAATCTTCTTAACAGCTTCAATGTCACGCTTTAGATAAGCTACTTAAATAAATTCAAAATAAAACAATCAATCAAATAAAAAAGAATAATAAATAAATCTTGAAATAATTATTTTGATAAGATTGATTCAATAAACTATAATTTCTAAAAGTCTTATAAATTCCTTGACCTCCTATATACTCACACCAACCTTGATCAAATCTAGTTAATATATTTTTTCCAGAATAAATAGGTATAATATAAACACCCCGTGTTCTAATAAAAGGTATAAATCATATAGAACCAAAAAAAGAAAATGAAAAAAGGAATTTAAACCCATATAAATCAGAAGAAAAATCAAATTGTCTGATTTGATAGCCAAATCAAGCTCCAATTAGTGAAACTAATAAAGCAAGAATTTTAAAATAAAAAGGTAAATTGATAGCTGAAGGAGTATTAAATATAACCCAAGATAATAATCTTCCCCCAATTACAGCCATAAATATTATAGAAAATATTCCCTTCAATATAAATCAACCCTCATCTGATATATTACCAGAAGAAAGAGTATTAAATGAACCTGATATTGTATAATAAATTAAACGAAAAGTATAACATGCGGTAAGACCTGTAGAGAAAAAATAAAAAATAAATCTAATTAAATTCAAATTAGATAATAAACATATTTCTAAAATCAAATCCTTAGAATAGAAACCTGCTAAAAAAGGAAATCCACATAAAGCTAAATTAGAAATTATAAAACACGATGAAGTCAAAGGGAAAAAATAAACTATTCTTCCTATATAGCGAATATCCTGATTATCTCCAAGATTATGAATATAAACTCCAGCACATATAAATAATAAGGCCTTAAATAATGCATGAGTCAATAAGTGGAAAAAGGCCAAATCTAAGAAACCTATTGATAAAATTCTCATTATTAAACCTAATTGACTCAATGTAGATAAAGCAATAATTTTTTTAAGATCAAATTCAAAATTAGCACCCAACCCAGACATAAATATTGTTATTCCACCAATAAACAATAAATACTTTCCCAAATCTATATTTATAATGAGAACATTAAATCGAATTATTAAGTAAACTCCGGCAGTAACCAAGGTAGAAGAATGAACTAAAGCAGATACAGGAGTAGGAGCAGCCATAGCAGCTGGTAATCAAGAAGAAAATGGAATTTGAGCACTCTTAGTTATAGCAGCAAAGATCATAAAAACAGCAATAATTTTAGCTTCAAAATCATCATTTATAAAATCCAAATAAAATACATAATTTCAACTTCCATAGTTTAATATTCAAGCAATAGATAATAAAAAAGCTACATCACCTAAACGATTAGATAATACAGTTAACATACCAGCATTATAAGATTTAAAATTTTGATAATAAATAACTAACAAGTAAGAAATTAAACCTAAACCATCTCAACCTAACAAAATAGAAATAAGATTAGGACTAATAATTAAGAATATTATAGATAAAACAAATATTAATACTAACAAAATAAAACGAACCTTATATACATCTCCTTCTATATAATCATTTCTATAAAAAATAACTATAGAAGAAATAAATAATACAAATCTTATAAAAAGAGAAGACATTCAATCAATCAACACAGTTATAACCACATTTATTGAATTCAAGGAAAGTACCTCCCACTCAATAAAATAAGTCAAGTTTACTAAACAAAGGTATAAACCCAACAAAAAAAATCTGATAGAAAACAAAAACAAAAAAATAAATCTGATAAAACAAATTTTTAAACGTCAGTTAATGATTTAAGATAACAATTTATATTCTCGACACCACAAATCGAAGTTTTATATTAAACTACTTAAATTAAACCCAAATAAAAAATAAATCAGGCTTCAAAATAATAAAATTTAAAGGTAATCAATGTAATATTAATAATAAATATTCCCGAAAATACCCGGAATTACAACTATAAATAGAAGAATAAAATTTACCATGCTGAGTATAACTATATAAATATAAAGTATAAGCAGCACTAAAAAAAGATAATAAGGCTACTCTATAAATAGTAACTCAACTTCATGAAATAATTCTATTTAACAATCCAATTTCACTTAATAAATTTAATGTAGGAGGAGCAGCCATATTAGCTGAACTTAATAAAAATCACCAAAGACATATACTCGGTATAATATTTATAAGACCTTTATTAATTATCATTCTACGACTTCCAATACGTTCATAAGAAATATTAGCTAAACAAAATAAACCAGAAGAACACAAACCATGCGCAATTATTAAACCATAAGCACCTCTTATTCCTCAATAAGTTATAGTTATAATTCCAGCCAAAGCAATTCCTATATGAGCAACCGAAGAATAAGCAATTAAAGACTTTAAATCAATTTGACACAAACAAATTAAACTAACAATAAAACCTCCTAACAAGGCAATTCCTATTCACATATAATTAAAACTTTTACCTAAACAAAAAATAATACCAAATCTACGAAAAAGGCCATAACCTCCTAACTTTAAAAGAACCCCAGCCAAAATTATAGATCCAGCCACAGGCGCCTCAACATGGGCCTTAGGAAGTCATAAATGAAAAATAAATATTGGTATTTTGACTAGAAAAGCAAAAACCAAAGGTAAATAAAAATAAACACTTAATCTCAAATTAGATACATAAGAGAACATAAAAATATTCAAAGTATCAGTCAAATTATATAAAAAGAAAATAGCAACTAAAAGAGGTAAAGAAGCAAATAATGTATAAAATAATAAATATGTTCCAGCCTGAATACGTTCAGGTTGATAACCTCAACCCAATACTAAAAAAAAAGTGGGAATTAAAGATCTCTCAAAAAACAAATAAAAAGTAAATAAACTTAAACTTATGAAAGCAAGAATTAAAGACAAAAGTAAAAAAACATTTATAATTATAAAGAAAATAACAAAATTATTTCTCTTATAAACCCCAGATCTCGCAAGTAATATCAAACAACAAATTCAGAATCTAAGTAAAATTAAACCGTAACTTAAATTATCCTCCCCAAAATAAAACCCAAAATTTGAGTAGGGAAAAACTATATAACCCTTAACTAAAAAAAGAAAAGAACCAATAAATAAAAATCTCAAAAATACTCAATAATTAATAAAAAAAGATAGAGGGATCAAAAATATAATGAAAAAGAAAAATTTTAACATTGTAAAACATTAAAAGAACCAAAATAATCATTTCCATGAGTACGAATTATTAAAACCAAAATACCCAACCCCAAAGAGCCCTCACAGACAGCAAAGGTCAAGAAATATATTAAAAAATATATTATATTATAATATAAAAGAACTACAGCAATATAAATAAATAACCCCAAAACAATAAATTCTAATCTCAAAAGTACAGACAACAAATGTTTACGTTTGGAAACAAAAGATCAAAGACCCCCAAAAATCAAAAAATAAAATAAATAATTAAAAAATAAATCCATTAGTTTAAGTAGTTTATACAAAACATTGGTCTTGTAAACCAAAATAGAGTTAAATAACTCCTTAATCTGCTCAGAGAAAAATAAATATATTTATCTTTAATCTCCAAAATTAAAATTTTAATTAAACTATTCCCTGAAATCAGACAAATTATAATTCTAATATTTATAATTAGTAATACAATTATTTTCTCCTTAATAAATCACCCTATAAATATAGGACTATTCCTATTAATCCAAACCTTATTATCTTGTTTAATAATTGGATTAACTATACAAACGACATGATTCTCTTATATTCTATTTCTTGTTTTCTTGGGGGGAATAATAGTACTATTTATTTATATAACAAGAGTAGCATCAAACGAAATATTCAAAAAACATAATATAATTTTACCTTTATTAATAATTATTCCTATTTTGGTTCTTTCTTTACTATTCATAGATCCTTTTTTAGTAAGAGGAGCTAAAAATCAGGATGTATTTATATTTCCTATAAATCAAGTTAAACAGACAGAAGAATCACTTTCAATAATTTATTCTTATCCAACTTCTATAGTAACAGTATTTATAGTAATATATTTACTTTTAACTTTAATTATTATTGTATACATCACAAAGTTCAATAAGGGACCCTTACGAATAATAAACTAATGAATAAAGCATTACGAAATCAACACCCATTATTTAAAATTATTAATAATTCATTAGTGGATTTACCTACTCCTTCCAATATTTCCATATGATGAAATTTTGGATCCCTACTAGGATTATGTTTAATAATTCAAATCTTAACAGGATTATTTTTAGCAATACATTATACAGCTAATGTAGATTTAGCATTCCTCAGTGTAAATCACATTTGTCGAGACGTAAATTATGGATGAATCTTGCGAACCTTACATGCTAACGGTGCTTCAATGTTCTTCATTTGCATCTATCTACACATTGGTCGTAACATTTATTATGGTTCATATAATTACATTCACACTTGAAGTGTAGGAGTCGTAATCTTATTTTTAGTTATAGCAACAGCATTCATAGGTTATGTTTTACCTTGAGGACAAATATCATTTTGAGGTGCGACTGTAATTACTAATCTTTTATCAGCCATTCCATATTTAGGTACAATACTTGTACAATGAGTATGAGGAGGATTTGCCGTAGATAATGCAACATTAACACGATTTTTTACATTCCATTTCGCTTTACCTTTTATTGTAGCAGCTGCTACAATAATCCATTTACTTTTTCTTCACCAAACAGGATCAAACAATCCTATAGGATTAAATAGAGATAGAGATAAAATTCCATTTCACCCATATTTTTCATGAAAGGACTTAGTAGGCTTTATTATTTTAATCATATTATTAACAATTTTATCATTAACTAATCCTTATTTACTTGGAGATCCAGACAATTTCATTCCGGCCAATCCTTTAGTTACTCCAGTTCACATTCAACCAGAATGATATTTTCTATTCGCATATGCTATTTTACGTTCAATTCCTAATAAATTAGGAGGTGTAATTGCTCTTGTAATATCAATTGCAATTTTATTCATTATACCTTTAATAAAAAGAAATTTCCGAGGGTTACAATTCTACCCAATTAACCAATTTCTTTTTTGAACTCTAGTAAGAATTATTGTACTATTAACATGAATTGGTGCCCGACCTGTAGAAGACCCCTATATTATTACTGGCCAAATTCTAACAGTATCTTATTTCCTATTTTATCTAGTTCATCCAATCATAATAAAAATATGAGATGATTTACTTAATTAATTAATAAGCTTTAATGAAGCATATGTTTTGAAAGCATAAGAAAAGAATTGAATTTCTTATTAATTTTACTAAAATTTGTACATTAAAATAAAACTGAAGAAATAATTACCTTCAAACCTAAAAAAAAAATCAAATAATTTAAGGATACAGGTAAAAAAGACTTTCATGCCAAATACATTAATTTATCATAACGATAACGAGGTAAAGTACCTCGAACCCAAATAAAAATAAAAGAAATAAAAACCAATTTCAAAATAAAATATAATGAGTATAATCCTCCCCCCAAAAAAAGAACCACAGTTAATATACTTATAAATAAAATTCTGGCATATTCTGCTATAAAAATTAATGCAAATCCTCCACTTCTATATTCAATATTAAATCCCGAAACAAGTTCTGACTCCCCTTCCGCAAAATCAAAAGGAGTACGATTTGTTTCAGCCAAACAAGAAGCAAATCAAATAATACACAAAGGGAATCTAAGAAAAATAAATCATAAATAACTCTGATATTCAGAAAAAATTAACAAATTATATCCTCCACCCAAGAAAATAAAGGATATTAAAACCAAAGCCAATCTTACTTCGTAAGAAATAGTTTGAGCAACAGCACGAAGTCCTCCTAAAAGAGCATAAACAGAGTTAGAAGATCACCCAGCAATCATAACAGTATATACACCAACACTAGTACAACATAAAAAAAACAATAAACCTAATTCAAAATCTAAACCACCATGATAAAAAGGTAAAATTAACCAAATAAGTAAAGAAATAAATAATCTAAAAATGGGAGAAGCATAATAAGGAAAATAATTTGATGTAACGGGAAAAGTCTGTTCTTTAGTAAATAATTTAATGGCATCAGAAAAGGGCTGAACAATACCACAATAACCTACCTTATTAGGACCCTTACGAATTTGAATATAACCTAAAACCTTACGTTCTAATAAAGTTAAAAAAGCAACTCTTACCAAAACACAAATAAATAAAATAATAACTCTCAACACATTTAAAATAATATCATTAATCTGCAAGTATTACCTGCAAGATTAGACTTGCATATATAGATCCTAAATCTATAACACTTTTCTGCCAAAGTAATTGTTAATCAAAAATAAAAAATTATTTTCTCGTTCTGGTCCTTTCGTACTAAGAACAAAAATAAAATTGGAGATAGAAACCGACCTGGCTTAAACCGGTCTGAACTCAGATCATGTAAGAATTTAAAGGTCGAACAGACCTATTAATTAAGCGGCTACACCTAATAATTATCTTAATCCAACATCGAGGTCGCAAGCCCCTCCGTAAATATGAACTCTGGGAAAGGATTACGCTGTTATCCCTAAGGTAACTTAATCTAACAATCAATAATAATGGATCTAATATTCATAAATCAATGTAATTAATATAAAAAAGTTAATTATATATTTTTGTCACCCCAACAAAATACTTAATCAAAATAATTAAAAATAATATAAAATAAATAATTGAATAAGTATAAAGCTCTATAGGGTCTTCTCGTCTTCCAACAAAATTTTAGCTTTTTGACTAAAAAGTTAAATTCTAAATACAAATAAAATGAGACAGTAGATTCCTCGTCAAACCCTTCATTCCAGCCCCCTTTTAAAAGACTAATGATTATGCTACCTTTGCACGGTCAAAATACCGCGGCCGTTAAATATATCACTGGGCAGGTCAAACCTCTCATAATAAATCAAGAGGACATGTTTTTGATAAACAGGCGAGAATCTTAAATTTGCCGAATTCCTTATTTTATCCTGTCATTATATTAATTTAAACATATAAATATACTAATTTAATCATTATTACAAAAAATAAAAAATTCATCATTTAATCTTAATAAAATTCTAAATAAAAATAAATCAAATAATTTTAAATCTTAAATTATAACACACTTAATAATGATGGATAATTACAACCCTACAATAAATAAAAATAAATAAATATTATAGAAATAATATAGAGCTTATCCCCTATAATATATAACTTTAAATAAAAAAACTTAAAAATTAAGTATTTTCACATAAAGAATAAATTAAATTTATTTATTAAGAAACCAGATACCTTCAGAAACGAATTAGATATCCCATCTATGAATTATTATCAATAATTATTCAACATTAAATAAATTAATAACATAGCTCTACTAAAATCGGGACAAAAAAATAAATTAAAAATTTTAATTAACCCTGATACAAAAGGTACAATAAACAAAATTTACTTAAATAAAATTCAATTTCAATTATTTCAACAACCCTTCACAGTACTAATCTACTATAACTAAAATATATATTTCATTAAAAAATACTAAATAAAATGTTATTTCACCGAAACAAAAACAAAAAAATTAGTAAGATAAATATTATCAAATTAAACTGATTTGCACAGTAAACGTTCTCAGTGTAAATGAAAAGCTTTCTAACAAGCTCTAATTTGTTTACTATCTAGATACATTTTCCAATACATCTACTATGTTACGACTTATCTTATTTTATAATAAGAGCGACGGGCGATGTGTGCATATTATAGAGCTAAAATCAAATCATCAAGAAAAATAATTTTACTTTTAAATCCACCTTCATAAATTAATTCAACTAATTTAATCCATATAAATAAATTTATTGTAACCCATCTCTTCTTTCCCATAAATTGCACCTTGACCTGACATTATATATTTTATATATTAAGAATATTTACTCTAAAAAGATATTCTTATGACGGAGGTATACAAACTGAAAACAAGGGAAAGTAAATCATCATCGTGGAATGTCGATCACAGGACAGGTTCCTCTAAAAAGAATAAAATACCGCCAAATTCTTTGAGTTTCAAGAACATAACTACTAATACCCTGATTGAAATTATTTACACTTAAAATAAAAGGGTATCTAATCCTTGTTTATAAAATAAGTTTCATAGAATCAAATTTATACAAAAACACCTAAAATTAAAATTTCACCTAAAAACAATAGATATAAAAGAAAAATAAAATTTAACTATAAATCAAAAATAATTATATACTCCCTACGTATAACCGCGGCGGCTGGCACGACTTTAACCGGAGTTAATATGAATTACTATATCCAAATTACATTGAATAATAATACTTTCTACTACTAAAATGAAAATAATTATTAAAATTTAATTTTAATTACAAAAATATGTATATAGATTAATCATAAAATAATTATTTTAGCAAGAATAAAACTTTTTAATGTAAAATTTAAATTTTTATTAAAATTAAATTATCAAATTTATTTTTTTTACGTAAAATAAATAGAATTAAAATTTTAACGAAATTTCCCCCCAAAAATCAAAAAAGTGAGGGGTCATTCACACTTTTACGTAAAAAAAATAAGATATTCATGATAATCAAATTAAAACAATGAATTCATCAATTCAATACTTTAAGTATATTAATATAAATAATTTATTATATAATAAATATAATTTTTTAATTTTATTTAGTTTATATATAATTATATTAATATAAATAATTTATTATATAATAAATAATAATCAAATTAAAACAATGAATTCAAAATAATAATATTAATATAAATAATTTATTATAAATACAATTTTTTTTAATATTAATGGAATAAGATATGTGCTTCAAAAATAACAACTAAAGAATAGATCACAAATAAACTAATGAATTAAATCTTTAAAGTTGCACGTTA